TACCGAGGGTTCGAATCCCTCTCTTTCCGTACCTTCACCTAATTCACCAACGTTACCAACCGCAATGTATCAAATAACAATTGATACCATTATTCCAACAGTAAGACCTTTATTTGATAGAGATTCTTCCTAATTACTGTGGTATGGAAAATACCGGAAAGAGTGGAAAAGAATGAAAATCTCACTGCTGATCCATTTGTGATACGTGAGTGGGAGAAAAATCCGGATCAAACCCCTTATTTACTTGACTTTGGCGAAAAAGGGGGGGCAAAATTGTCCGAAACTTTGTTATTTTAGTTAGGTTCAAGTCTGACGAGAATAATATTCTACGACTAGCAACTCATTGATTTTCAAACCGATCCATTTACTATCTATTATTTGATTTACTAATCCTTTATATTGGGATGAGTGAAAAGTCAAATGTTTTGCCAATTCCTCGTGGGGGGATGAATCAATATAATTTTGAATCAAAGCTCTGGATCTTTGTTCATCTCTCGTAGTAATAATATCTCGGGGTTTGCAGCGATAACTTGGGATATCTACTATACGACCATTAACTAAAATATGTCTATGGTTAACTAATTGCCTGGCTCCAGGAATGGTCGAAGCCATACCCAATCGAAAAAGGATGTTATCCAAACGCATCTCAAGTAGTTGTAGTAAAACCTGCCCTGTTGACCCTTTGGCTTTTCCAGCTATACGAACATATCTAAGCAATTGTCGCTCTGTCAGACCATAATGAAAACGCAATTTTTGTTTTTCTTCTAGACGAATACGATATTGAGATCTTTTCCCGGAACGCGATTGGTTTCTAAGATCACTTCCCGGTCTAGGTCTTTTACTAGTTAGTCCCGGTAAAGCTCCCAGACGGCGTATTTTTTTGAAACGAGGCCCTCGGTAACGAGACATAAAGACTCCCCCCCCCTTTTTTTATTTATTTTATTGAAATTTCATTTTACAGAATAAACCTAAGTCAGACTGAACTAAACGATAAACGAAGATAAATCTACTGAAGTACTACAAAGAAGAATGATGAATTGTATCAATATCCGGATTATTTTGTATATATAGGAAGTTAAGGATCCTTTTCTTGATTTGTTCTGTAGAGATTTCACTGCTCCAATCAGTTTTTTATTCATAGTTGTAAGTTCCCACGACATAATAGATCGGTGACCCGACATTTGTAAAAGAAAAAGGGGAGGAGTCTTTTCAATATTCCTTGATCTCAAGGAGACATTATCAATCATGGAAAAAATCGGACAAATAGAGAAAAGCCGGCTATCGGAATCGAACCGATGACCATCGCATTACAAATGCGATGCTCTAACCTCTGAGCTAAGCGGGCTCACATAACAGAAATAGTGCATAGGAATTCGGTAAACTACCGGAATCTTAACTATTAATAATTAATATTAATAGAATGAAGAATCGAATTCTATTCCATTAAAAATGATTAATTAATATCATAAGAATATTCTTATATATTAGAATATAACTCTAACTATATAGAATTTTTATTGAAAATTTATTGAAAATTCGAGTGATTTATATTATCATTCTATTAATTCTTATTATATTTTCTATTATTATTAGATTAGAAATTTTATTATTAGAAATTTCTATTTCTTTGATTTCGAATTTAAATGCAAAATATTACATTTGAAATAATTATATATAACTATATCCATATTAGTTATAGCAGATTCTATTAATTCTAAATTCTATTAGATTAGAGCGGATCGGTCCTAAGGAAAGGATAAGATAAGAATGCAATTCAGATCATAATGAGACATTCCTCTGGTTTCATTCGGAAAGGGAGGAGATAGGACGAAAAAAAAAGAAGAATGAATATCGACCGTTCCAGTATTCCCAATCGCGCGGGAAAAATGAGAGGGAGAGAGACATGTATATGTGAGATATATCCATCCATATTGAATTGCAGATACATCAATGATAGAATCATTTCCGATTGGACCAAATACTGGCCCACCGATAGAGATGAAAGAAGATGGGTAAGAAATAGGAGCAGACACTTTTTCGATATAGGAATCAGTATCTAATGAATTCAAGGGTTCCAACATAAGAGGGGGGGATCACAATGAGATCTCGGCCTCATAAGGGGGATATGGCGAAATTGGTAGACGCTACGGACTTGATTGGATTGAGCCTTGGTATGGAAACCTACTAAGTGGTAACTTCCAAATTCAGAGAAACCCTGGAATTAAAAATGGGCAATCCTGAGCCAAATCCTGTGTTCAGAAAACAAGGGTTCAGAAAGCGAGAATCAAAAAAGGATAGGTGCAGAGACTCAATGGAAGCTGTTCTAACAAATGGAGTTGACTGCATTGGTGGAGGAATCGAATCCTTCTATCGAAACTACAGAAAAGATGACCCTGTATACGTACGTATACATACTGAAATATCAAATAATTAATCACGACTCGAATCCTTATTTTTTTATATGAAAAATTTAAGAATTATTGTGAATCGATTCCAAGTT